AGATTAGAATAGGAAAGAAGGGAGGGAGAAGATCTTTCTTACTTGGCGCAGACCCCACGATTCGGTCAACTCTAGCTACACTGAGCCTTGCTGTATATATAGGCGACGCCTAGTTGCTACTCAAATGACACTAGCAGAAGAGGATCATACTAGCTGAAACGAAATAGAAAGAAGAAGAAAGAACAGAAGACTCAGCTCGAGCAACTCCAAATACGGGTTTGGTTCTATATTTACAATTACGGCCTGAACTAAGAGCTAGGAAGAACCCGGCAAGAAGAAATGAGCTAGGAGGAACCTGGCCAGGTCAAGAGCGGAAGAAGCCGCAGAAAGAGGAGTTTCTTTATACAAAAAGAACCGAACCATAAGGTGGCACGCTATTGAACGCACTGCTTAGCGAAGTCTTCATTCACATCATTTGGGAAAGCCACTGGCTTAGCTATAGCAGGAAGTACTGGACTTGGTAGCAGTCCTTTTAGATGACTTAGCTATACGAGGGTCAGATCTGAACGATCAAAGTTTAATTTTCCCGGGAATTTGAATTTAACTTCCTTTTTCCCTCATAAACAGGTCCGCGAAAGTCGCACAGTTCCGTTTTCCCGGGGATTTTGCATGAAACCCATTTTCACTAATAATAATAAACAGGAGAAAGAAAACGCACCTTTTTAATAAACCCCGTGTTTTTGGCTTAAAGTCGAATTCTGCCCTACGGACCTATGTAAAATTGGAACAATTCGACGAAACCCCGTATTTTGAATGAAAAAAGAGCGATTCCACTCATAAGGGAAGACGATAAACAAGACGAAGACTATCGTCATATCGTCTTCTCGTCTGCTCCTCTATAACAACCTAACCACTAGCTACCTAGCTACAAGAAGAGAGCTACGAGCTAATAGCTAATAGGATAGGAAGCCACCTAAGAACCGAGCTACTAGGAAAGAAGAGCTACCATGTTGAGTCAGCGGCAGAAAACTTATCTGACATGAATGAGGAAAGTGAAGATAGTGGAAGCCCCGAATTGCTCCACAACGTGCTTGACTTTCGGTTCGGAGGACTAACCGCTTCTAATGAGACCTTGGGGGAGGTTGGGCACCCAGGTTATGAAAGATCTACGCCTAGAGGTATAGGACCGGCATAACCGAGTGATTCATTTCAACCAACAGCGTAATACCCAGTAACATACCTAGTTGCCTATCCGGTTGGATATCGAAACCCAGCAGCATCTAAGCCAGGTGTGTCATATATTGATCCATACCTTTAGCATATCCAGTACCCGGTGAAGAGCCAGCCACATCAGTGGCATATCCACCAGCAGCGCTAGTGGCATTATAGGCAGCATATGTTGATCCATCGGTAGCAGGGCCAGATGCATAACCGCATCACTTCAGCGGCATACCTTCAGGATCGAGATTGAAAGCCATAAGTAGCGAGGTTGACCGGGTAGTTTCATCAGTTGCAGACGATAGATGCAGACGATGTTCTATCGTCTTAAAGTCTTCCCTCTTGCTAGGTTTATACCAAGCAAGGACAGGTTAGAATGTATTAGATGGGCTGCTCCTAGGTTTCTATCTTGGCGATAAGTAAAGAATTTGACCCGGAGTAAGACGAGTGTGTTTGCCCCTCCAGTATGTTTGGTTGCGTCTCTGCTGGAGTTCACTGGTCAGGGCAAGTAGATGGGTCTGAGGCGTTTGAACTTCCTATATATTATAGGCCTTTGCACAAAACCCCTACGCTACTGCTCCCAATCCACGTAGCTGCTCGACCGGCCGTTGATCTCACGTACGATAGAAGCCATTTTATGGAGCCTTAGAACAACAGGAGCACGCCAGCTGCAGGAAAGTGGTCACCACCAAGGGCTTACTCCAGCTCGTCCCTACCCCAAAGCCAAGCAGAGAGGAGAAAGAAGGGCGGACAGGGCTCTGGGAAAGAAAGGTTCCACTACGGGAGCTGGACTCAAAAAAGTCAACGAATTCTTTCAGCCACACCAGCATTCACCTCAGCAGGTGCATTTTGAACAGTAGCCGCATCATTATCAGCAGTAGGAATCGTTTCAGTGGTAGGTGCTAACCGTATTGGTAGCATTGGTTCTTGGAACATAGGCCATTCTCGGTGACGGGTTGACACCAGGTTCCTTATTCGCCACTTTGCATTCGTGACGGGCATGACCTTGTCGTCTGCAATGCGTGCAGAACTTAGGTATTCAACGATTCTTTGGAGATAAAAGTCTCGATGCGTTCTGATGATCCTAACGGATTTAGCTTCCATCCCGGGATCTCTGCCATCCCTCCAAAAGCCCCAGATCCTGTAGTTGTTGATTCCGAAAAAAAATCCTATTTATTTCATAACCTTGCTAATCTGGTGGTTGATGATGCGGATGAAAATGGATCCAGCTTTGGAGCAAGGTATGATCTCTGTTGAGAGTTCTTCTGTTCAGAATGGAACAAGTGGTAGTCTAGCCTCTTCTAATACTGGAGAGGCTGTGGTTACTGGATGTTAGGCTTTATCCCTTGGGCTTATACACTATTTCTAGCTTTTAGGGACAAATTCCATTTGACCATGACTCTCGATTGAAATCGGTATATGAGGTTCTGAAAGAAAGTTAAATAAAGAATGCCTGGCAAAGTATGACATAAAGAAGAAGGTTCTGAAAGAAAGTAGCTTGACCGCGGGTTCTATCCTTTTAATCAAAATGACTGGGATCCGCTTCACTGATTTTCGGCTTAAGAGGAAAGGCACTTTTGACACTTACACACAAAGCATGTTAGGAAAAAAGAAAGCCTTGGGTTTGTTGATCACAAGGTAGGTAACTTGCTCAACTGTTGGGTTCTGAACGAAGCGGGGCTCCGACGAAGGAGGAGTAGTCGTCTCTCGCTCGAACATCCCGATTTGAGAATTCTCGTCACACTTCATTATTCATACTCACAATTGAATCTATGGAAGCCTTGGTATCTTAATGCATGCATTTCATTTAGCGCAATAACAAGAATCTTTCTATCTTTCCGGAGAGATAGTTCACTAATAGGCCTCGTGTCAAAGAGCGTGGTAACATTCAAGGAATAAATACGCCATTCCGCTCGGGTTGACACACCAATGATTGGCACCTCGATAGCTACTAAAATGGGAGTCTCTAAAAGGTGCGATTACACCTAGACATTTCATACCGAAAATACCAATCCAAAAAAAGGTGAACTTTCTCATATATGTAATTTCAAGACCCCTGGCTCTCCGCCTCTACTGCGTAGCCATTGGCTTGAGATTCACAAATCAATGAAAAGAAAAAACTATTTCTACGAGGAAATAGAATGAGACAAGAATCTCTGGAGATCGTCCCTCTCCCGGGTGCCGAATTCTGTTCTGTTGTAGCTGTATACAGCCTCCGCTGTGTAAAAGATAGTGAAATGAGCCCCTTTTGGGGCGAATGAAAGAGTAGCAGCTTACTCCGGAGTTCTAATTAGATTGGAGACATGGGTTCGGACCGAGGAGAGCTCTATATCAGTATATTTCTTCGGCGTGATCTACTACATAAGTAGCTTCATAGCAGTTCTATCTATCACTTGATTGTGAAAGACCCGATTTAGGAGACCCACTATGGCCGGTCTCCGCTGCCATCCCGATATCCTATTTGGTTGTAATTTGCTTGCTCCTTCATGCAATCTCACTACCACCTCCACAAGTCTGCTATCAACACCTCATTTCTCTTCCTTCCGGTTATGGAAGATGGAGGATCGGTCATTACGAGCGCATTCCGGTCTCGAAAGCACAAAAAAGAGCCATTTCGCACTATAGGGCTGACTCACTTTTTCAGAACTCGACCCCTTCTTATTAGCCAAAATTGCGTTGATTCATTTTCTCGCTAGGCACCGACGGCTCCGAAGGAGCAGAAAAGTCGACTCCACCATAGAGTGGAAAAGGGAAAGTAAGAAATAGCTGCTGGGTGAGAGAAACTTTTTTGAATTGGACAGGCGTTTATTAGAAAAAATCGCGTTGGTAGAAATCTCCGGTAGGGCGCATTAAAGGCTACGAAGTAGTGAGCTTTTCCAACAGGTTCTGGAAGAATAGATTTGTTTCAACAGAAATACGGAATACGGGTTGCCGCGTGCAAGTGAAAGCATCCTTGCCGTCAAAGAGCACCATAAGGCTTCCGCCTTTACATCTCTGTCAGTTTCATAGCGAATCTATAAATGTTAAGCCAAAAAACACGAGAAATGGGGGGCCAGACGTCGATCCATACAGAAAAGCCGCTCCGCTGATTCTTCCTCATGGGAATTTCATCCATGCCTCTTCAACGTCTTTCTTTCACACCAAAGAATAGAATAGCTTTATCACCATAGGACTTATACGAGATGCCCTGAGGTAAGCATTCGCTCAGAAAGAAGACTAGCTATATGCCTAACAAGCGAAGACTACAATTATATCATGCTACTTCCAGTTGACTGACTTCTTACTATTCAAAGCATCTCGAAATCAATGTATGAATAAAGAAAGAACGCATACTATTACCATTTCTCGGCGTTACGACAGCTTCCGATTGAGGAGTTGCGCAATACAGACTCTTGGGGGAAGATCGAATCAAGGTCGGGTCCCAGAACAAAGACCTATTTTTGGGAAGATGACATGTAAGGGTAAGGGGGCATCCTCGCAGAGGCCCCTCTTCTAGGACTTGCTACCAGCTGAGAGAAGTGGCTAGATTCGTTACAGAGGCCAAGCCCACTGCGGGGCCCGATCCGACTCCAGAACCTAACCGCACCTCAGAGATAGAGGGAAGATCCATGTCACACTGGTAATCAGCCGCCAATAACCAGTTACCTTGAAAGCGGACGATTCTCTCTTCTTTGTCTAGTTCGTGAGAAGGATTTGCTGCTTTCTTAAATGCTTACGAAAAGCCTAAACCTTGCTTGAAGAAAAAAGTAGGAGTCGCCATCATAAATTGATTTCAGTTATAGCAATGACTCTTGCTATCAAGAATAGGAAGAGAGGAGATCTAAATCGGAGGGAAGAAGAGAAGGGTTAGGTCAATATGTTGACTTGCTTAGCTTCTAAAAGCTAAGGACTATGCTTCTAATCTACTAATCGGTAAGCATTCCTCCTGTTATCTATCTTTCTCGGGATTTTTGGCCTACATTACTTTTTCCTTCCTAGACGTCCATTTCAATCGTGCAACTTGCATGAAACCCCGTCTTTTTGTCCTCAACTGCGGAGAGAAAGATTCCATTATCGATGGACACATCAAGTTGGAAATCACTCCTTGCTGCTTTCATCACAAATTTATTAATTCCGGGCTTCTGGGTATCCTCTTGTAAGTCCTCAAACACCCAAAATGACCACCAACAGGCACTGAAAGTGTGCAACTCATCCAATAATTTCTTTCTCCAATCATTAGGCACATATAATCTATCTTTGTAATGCAACACATCATTAATCAAATCAAAGAATACCCTTTTCTACTACACTGACCTCTTTGGAGCTCCTCTATGATGGTGTCTGCATCTGAGTAGCATGCTTGTTTTATGTCTTGTACATACTGGAATACTGGTTCTCCCATGATAGCTTTGAGCTCAGCTTGCCTTGATAAAGCATCTGGTACAGCATTGTGAGATCCAGACCTGTAAGAAATGGTATAATCATACCCAATTTCAATAACCACAGAAGTAGTAATTCTCTCCCCCAACCCCAAAAAGTGCTGTATAGTTCTATGATAAGTTAAAATCTTAAAATGGTGCCCCAACAAGTATGGCCTCCGTGCATACACAACAGCTAGCATTTCTTTATCATATACTGATAAAGCTAAGTGTCTCTGAGCCAATGTCTTGCTTAAGAAAGCTATGGGGTGACCCTGATAACGCAGCTCCCACCCCTATGCCTGATACATCACATTCCACAGTAAACTCTTGAGTAAAGTCAGGTAAAGCTAACACAGGTGTAGTAGTCTCCCGCTTCACTTCGTTCAGCACCTCAAAAGCTTTCTCAGATTCTGGTGTCCATTTAATCTTTCTTCAACATTTCGCTTAGCAATAATTCCAAAGTTCCTCACAAACTTCCTGTAGTACCCCAAAAATCCTCTTAAACCCGGTTTGGGCCAATGCTTAATGCATTCAATCTTACTTGGGTCTACTGCAACCCCTTTAGCTGTAATGACATGCCCCAAATATTCTGCACTTGGACTTCCCTGCATTTGCTCATTTGTCTAGCAAAGACCTGAGAAAAATGTTTCAACCATACACGAGCTGTATATTAAGATATCATTAAAAAAGACCAATACAAATTGTCTTATATAATCCAATATGTCATTCATGAGAGACTGGAAGGCACCGAAGGTGTGCATTGGTTAGTCCAAATGGCATAACCATAAACATCATGTGTCCTAGTCTTGCTTATATCATCAGATTTGGTGATAACCAGACCTAAGGTCCAACTTGGTAAAGATTACTGCCCCATCCAAGAGCTCATCAATCAGGATATTTCTCTTTGACTGTAACTTCATTTAGGGCCCTGTAATACACACACATTCTCCAAGATCCAGCTTTCTTCTTAACAAGCAACATTGGAAAGAAAAAGGGGCAAAGAAGCTCGACTGACAAGGAGAGGGGCCGAAGGTGAGGCCTTATGACCCCACTATCAAGCAATTCCCCCACAACCTTCCCAATCTCAGTCTTTTGGAAATGCGGGTACCTATATGGTCTTACACTTATTGGTTCAGTACCTGGTGCCAAAAGAATTCTGTGATCATGAGTTTTCTCAGGAGGCTGTGTTTGAGGAGGTGCAAACACATCAGTGAACTGAGTGAGTAACTTTTGTATCTCAGGAGGAACTGGTTCTGCGTTGGAGGATTCAATGGTGGAATCTGCGCTTCTCTTTCTTGATGGAGCAGTTTTGTCATGATTTTGCAGCTTACTAACTTAGCATTCATGCGGCAGAATGCCTTGTAACTTTGTACTCCAATTCCGAATCTCATTGTCATTTTATCAAAGTTCCAGACAATGTCTCCCAATGTTCTTAGCCAAGCCGCTCCCAGCAAAGCTTCACACCCAGTCACTGGTAATATGTAAAAAGCCGTCTCCCACTGATAGTTCTGCAGACTCATTGTTAAGCTAGGTGTGTGACCCCTAGTTTTCATTCTTGCCCCATTAGCAACTGAAACATTCAAAGGGTTAGTGTTATTCAATTCACATTGGGACTGCTTAATCAACTTGGGATGGATGAAGGCGTGTGGCTTGGAAGATCAATCAATTATGATTAGGGAAGGTCGGTTACGGAAAGATCAATTACTAGCCGAGATCACGGACAAGGGAAAGAGTGGAAAACAATCTTCCTGGAGCTGGGCATTAAGCTTCGCATTTGCATTTAGCTAGTCTATAATCAGTCCTAGATACAAGGACTCAGGCTCTCTCTAATGCGACCTCTTTACCACTTCACTTCTTATTCACTTCCTCACTTTGTTTGCTTCGAAACCTCGTTTTATTGATCTATTATCATAGGAAACAATGATAACATACTATATCCTGA